TCCATAAGAAGTGATCCCATTTTTTTCATCGTGTCTGGATGAAGACCAAAGATCTTGAGCGACCGATCCGGCAGAACAACTCAAAAGATAAAGAAGTATCGTGAATTTCTTCATGCTCGTTCCAAGTTCGAAGTACCATTTGTACAAATAAGAATCCCCTCCCTTACATGATTTCTTCTTCATATAGATAGATATAGGATCTATGGGGCAATTACTTAGAAGTACATTTTGTGTAACAGCCCTTCCTATCTGATAGAAAAGGATCCCATGATCCTGAACCGATCTTATCTGGGATCGAAAATCCCAAGTTTTTCTATGAAGAGCTGATCTAATTGTATTAGTTTCTATAATGGATTTCTTCTGTGTAATACTAATTGATAGGGCCTCATTGATAAGTGCTACAAGATCTCGCGCATTGGAACCCATGGTTATGGACCCGAATCCGTTAGTATGGAACATCTTCTTTTCCAAGTGAAATCCCCTAGTATATGAAAGAATGAAAAAGTGCTTTCGTTGTTGTGGAAGAAGAAGCCTTCGTATCTTAATGCATGTATTTAATTTATTCGGAGCTATTAGAGCGGGATCCACTTTTTGGGGAATATGAGTCGAAGCAATAACAAGAATCTTTCCAGTGGAACATCTTTCACAATCCCCGGAGAGATAGTTCTCTAATAGACCGAGGGATAAGTAATTCGACTCATTCACATGCAGATCATGAATGTTTGGAATCCATATTATGCAAGGAGACATTGCTTTTGCTAATTCGAATTGAAGGGTGATATCAAATCGGTCTATTTTCGGCGTCATATACATAGTTAGCAGCTCCGTATCAATATCAAGGTCATCATCACTATCATCAATATCGTCACTATCATCAATATCGATATCGTCACTATCATCAATATCGATATCATCAATAAGATCACCTTTAGGCTTGTCATCCAGGAACTTGTTCGGAAATACCGTAATGAAAGGAACATAGGAGTTTGTCGCTAGGTATTTGACCAAACAGGATCGTCCAGTTCCTATAGAACCTATCACTAAAATACCTCTAGAAGGGGATAGGGCTAAGCGGAGCGAAAAGGGTTTTCCATGAGGAGATGGGGAATGAAAACTATTAGCCCCACACGAGGTTTGTGAATAAGTGATTGTCTGATAATGAGCAAGGAATATCCGTCTTTCTGCTAAACAGGATCTATTGAACTCATAATTCATTAGATCCTTTTGATGAATGTCAACTAAGTATCGTAAGGAAATGGATCCCGGTTGTTCAATCATTTGATAACCAGAGTCATTCTTTAATAAATGATCACTATGAGTCAGACTCAATAGAATTTGATCAATCCTTTTTTCTGTCGTTAAGGTGGAGAACTGAACCAAGAATTCTCTTTCTTCATCATCAATCGAATCACTGTTCGCGACCCAGAATTCTATTTTCTCATCAATCCAATCACCGTTCACGTTTTTTCTTTTTCTTATCAATGAATAGATCTCTTTACTTGTACGACTTAGATGTCTCGTATTTCTCGAAAAAAGGATTCGATTGATGGGATTTGGTATGATACTTACAAGATCGATGAGATGGATCTTCCAATATTTCTTCTTAGAACGTATTGATTTGACCCCATAAGCGGGACCACCACCCAATAGCATGTTGCCACCAGAAGCATAACCCCGTATTTCTTCCAGAGAATCTCCTAATTGTTCCAGAACAACTAGAAAGAGATTCTTTAACCAGAAAGGATTCAGTTCAGATGTAGGATACCTATCCAGAAGTTTTCGAAATTCCATCATGTATGATGGAATCATCAAAGATTTGATCTTTTCTAACTCTGTCTGTAACTCACTAGAGGCTCGGGAAACAAAGAGAAGATGTATACGAACGAGATATCCAGCAACAAGAAGAAGGAAAAAGATGGAATAGAGGAACTCCCGAGCATTTGTTGATCTCAGATGTGCCCATATCAATGGAACGGGTGACTCATTATTTCGATGAATCATTTCTTCGGACAGAAGAAGATTCTGTAAACATTGACTCGAAATCTCACTTATCGGAGTCCATTGTGGAAGAATCTTCTGAGGAATTGGCCGTGATATATCTGATCCATGCATCATATCATGAAAAATGGATACAAATTTTTGACTACTACTCAGTATCGGCAATGGGTCTGAAAGAGTATCTAAAAGGGTGAAATTGAGATATTTGCACCCTGTCGAAGTAAGGAACCATGGCATATATGTTTGGAACAGATTCCATTTTGAGAGATTTGAAAAAGCACTATCTCGTTGAAAGGTTCTATACATCTGCCCTTTCTCAACGCATTTCTTTAGACAAAGACTCCGTTTTTTCCTCTTTCCGGATGGTAAATACTTCTCAGAACATGGAGTGTGAATCAAACCCATGTTTGAATTGAAACTGAGATACTGATGCAAGTTATTCCCTTCTGAATCAGATAGATTCATATCTGAAAGAGGCTGACAATAAGTTTTTTCCAAATTG